AATGAATTACTCCTAAAGGGTCACATCAAACTAGTGCTAGTTGATGCGAGTTACTTCGGAAACAAAAGGACTAAAGTCAAATTCATTTGGGGTATTCTCTCAATTCCAAAAAAATCAACTGGATCAAGTATGAGTTGTCGATCAGAACATATATGGATAGAACCTATAACGGGGGCTCGAAAAACAAGTAATTTCTGCTGGGCTGTTATCCTTTTTTTAGGTTCATTAGGATTCTTGTTGGTTGGAACCTCGAGTTATCTTGGTAGAAATTTGATATCTTTATTTCCGTCTCAGGAAATCGTTTTTTTTCCACAAGGAATTGTGATGTCTTTCTATGGGATCGCGGGTCTTTTTATTAGCTCCTATTTGTGGTGCACAATTTCGTGGAATGTAGGTAGTGGTTATGATCGATTTGATAGAAAAGAAGGAATAGTGTGTATCTTTCGTTGGGGATTTCCTGGAAAAAATCGTCGGGTCTTCCTCCGATTTCTTATAAAAGATATTCAGTCCGTCAGAATAGAAGTTAAAGAAGGTATTTATGCTCGTCGTGTCCTTTATATGGATATCAGAGGCCAGGGAGCCATTCCATTGACTCGTACTGATGAGAATTTTACTCCACGGGAAATGGAACAAAAAGCTGCTGAATTGGCCTATTTCTTGCGTGTACCAATTGAAGTATTTTAAGAAATGAGCCGGAATGCTTTCTCAGCAGGAGGGTAAAAACGCAAGAATCCTCTTTTTCCATAACATAACTTAATTGAGGTTTCTTCAAAACATTCATTCGAGTCAAAGCAGATATATATGGAACAAGTAGAAAAAAAATCTTTTGGGGATCTTATATATGTATCGAAATATACACAACTCAATTAACAATAAAAAAATAAGAAACAAATCAAAATATCTCATAATCAACCATTTAGAAATAAGGAAATTCCCCCTTTTTTAACTTGTTGTAATTGAGACTTTAGAGATCAGATCTTATAATTTTTTCGAAGCTTCTTTTTATACTTTTTGTGCTCCTTAATGACCAAAAAATTGAATCTCTTATAATGAGAACTAGCCCATTTCTGTCGTTTTTTGCCGCTCATTTTTCACAATATTCTTCAGAAATTTCGCTCAATTATTCTATCCCTGACTACTCATAGTAAGTTCAATTTTTTCGAAATATTAGAGATTTTGATATAATGATAGAAAAGGAGTTCTTTCGTCTCAAAATCTGTATTCATATTCATTATTTCAAATTTTCCGGGCATTCATCGAAAGGAGATATGTGCTTCGAATTTGACCAATTGAGATATAGGGAAACAATATTTTTTGATTATTTATTCATTCCAATTTTTCGTCTATTTCTTTATTTTTTTCTAGATTCATAGGTTCGATAACTTGTAATAGAACTGATGCCTGAGAGAAATATTAGATTACATAGAGTCGACGAATGAGATGGGTTCATTAACAATTCAGAGATGAAAAAATGGAAAAAAAGAAAGCATTCACTCCTCTTTTATATCTTGCATCTATAGTATTTTTGCCCTGGTGGATTTCTCTCTCATTTCAAAAAAGTATGGAATCCTGGGTTACTTATTGGTGGAATACTAGGCAATCCGAACCTTTTTTGAATGATATTGAAGAAAAGAGTATTCTAGAAAAATTCATAGAATTAGAGGAACTCCTCTTCTTAGAGGAAATGATTAAGGAATACTCGGAGACACATCTACAAAACCTTCGTATAGGAATTCACAAAGAAACAATCCAATTGATCAAGATACACAACGAGGGTCGTATTCATACGATTTTGCACTTCTCGACAAATATAATCTGTTTCATTATTCTAAGTGGTTATTCTCTTTTGGGTAATAAAGAACTTGTTATTCTTAACTCTTGGGCTCAGGAATTCCTATATAACTTAAGTGACACAATAAAAGCTTTTTCTCTTCTTTTATTAACTGATTTATGTATCGGATTTCATTCGCCCCATGGTTGGGAACTGATGATTGGCTTTGTCTACAAGGATTTTGGATTTGTTCATAATGAGCAAATTATATCTGGCCTTGTTTCCACTTTTCCAGTCATTCTAGATACAATTTTCAAATATTGGATTTTCCGTTATTTAAATCGCGTATCTCCGTCACTTGTAGTGATTTATCATTCAATGAATGACTGAAAAATTATTTACCTAATCCAATTAGAATGTTTCTTACTTTGCAGTTGTACATAAGCAAAGCATTGAAAATCGTACTTACTCTTTATCTTTCTACCCATCCCGGAGATTCATCCTATATATTAATCCAGTCAAATTATTCCAGTAAATAACAGAATCGTGGATAGGAAACTCCATTAGTGACCTACCCCAATTTATTGTAGAAATTTTCGGGATCAATGGTTGGACCATGCAAACTAGAAATACTTTTTCTTGGATAAAGGAACAGATTACTCGATCTATTTCCGTATCGCTCATGATATATATCATAACTCGTGCATCCATTTCAAATGCATATCCCAT